GAAAGTTGGATTGGTTGGCCCCTACGCAAGGATTATATTGCCCCTAATTTCTATGAACTACAGGATGCTTATTGAATGATAAGAAACTTATCTTAGCTTACAAGACTCAAGAAGGAGTATTTTTACGTTCTTTCTCGTCTAGATAGAGTAACTGGACTCTCATGTCATTTGTATTATGATGGGATAAAAAAGGGGGGGTTCGAGGTTTATTTATATATAATTAATTCGAGTAAATTAATATTACCCAATATGCAATGCAAAGTATCATATCCATTGGGGGATGGGCGGAGCCAATAGGATGAATCAAAAGATACATCATGAACTATGTACCGCGCACATCACTTAGATGGGCCCCGGAAAGCAAAAAATGTGGGAAGGGGCGAAAAAAAGGGGAAAATTAAGAAATGAAAAGGGATCAGATTGGATTTGTACTGGATCGGAAATGATCTTTTCTATTCCTACCCCTCAACCCTCTGAACAGACTAGACTTCTGTGTCTTTCAGACAACTTCGGATATGTATGGAGTATTAACATGAGCCAAAGGAAGGATAGTAGGGACAAACAAAAAAGAAGAAGGAATATATTCCTTTGCCGATCCACAAGGGTCGGGATGTATGTTGTAGATACCTCGATGAATAACTACTAGACTATGAATGTAACGAATATGTATTGTATCCCGATCCATATTCATTTTCTCTTTGTATATATACATTTCGATACATTAACCATATGCCAGGAACCAGATTTGAACTGGTGACACGAGGATTTTCAGTCCTCTGCTCTACCAGCTGAGCTATCCCGACCGTCCTCTATACATTATCCTACTGGAGGACATGTATCTGTGTCAATTAATTTAAAGGTACTAAAGAAACATTACAAGTCCTGGGATTTCTTTTTCTTTGGATTTTTTTTAAACCTTTATTTGTAAGGGATATGAACTATGAATGATTCAATAATGGGATTCCTTGTATATCCTTGTATACAAATAATACATATACATATGTTATGGTTATGTTCGTTTGGACATATACTGCATTTAGCTGCTGAAGCAAGAGAGAAACTGCTAGGATCCGTTTGTCAAAGAGTCGAGCGAATGAATATCATATCTAATTTTGACCCGCTTCTAATTTGGAAGCGCTGGCGAAAAAAGAGGATAAATGTTTAGGTCGTAAACTAGGCATTTATTGGGGATAGAGGGACTCGAACCCTCACGATTTCTAAAGTCGACGGATTTTCCTCCTACTACAAACAAATTGCATTGTTGTCAGCATTGACAGGTAGAATGGGACTCTATCTTTATTCTCGTTCGATCAGTCATTTCTCTCCCAGCCTTATACTCTGGAGTGAATGATTTTATCACTGAATATTTTATTTTTCTTTCAAATTGGAATCGATTCAGAACACAAGAGTTATGAACTAATTATTAAGATATTTCATATATATTAATAAATCTAAATAAGAAAATAAAAAAAAATAAGGATTCGGGTTGTGATTAATCGTTTGATATTTCAGTTGATCTTTCAGTACATAGGATCATCCCCTCAGAGTTCCGATGGATAGATTCTTCTACCAACCCCTCAACCCCATTCGTTGGAACAGCTTCCATTGAGTCTCTGCACCTATCCTTTTTTGATTCTCATTCTCGCTTTCTAGGAAAGGAACCCTTGTTTTCTGTAAACAGGATTTGGCTCAGGATTGCCCATTTTTAATTCCAGGGTTTCTCTGAATTTGGAAGTTACCACTTAGTAGGTTTCCATACCAAGGCTCAATTCAATCAAGTCCGTAGCGTCTACCAATTTCGCCATATCCCCCTTTCTTTCTTTTGAGGCCGGGACCCTATTGTGATTCCATTCCCCTCTTTCCTTTCTGTTAGAACCATTCAATTCATTAAATACCGATCCGATATCGGAAAAAAGTGCCTGCTCCTATTTTTAACCCTTTCAGCTCTACCAGACCAGTGTTTGGTTCAATCAGAACCAGAAATGATTCTATCATTGATGTATCCGCAATTCAATATGGATAGCTATATCCCACATATATCTGCCTCTCCTCCGCGCATTTTCCCTGCTCGATATGAAATAGTGGAACGGTCAATATTCTTCTTCTTTTTCCTATCTTTACGAATAAAATCAGAGGAGTGCATAATCTCATTATGATCCAGATTGCATTCTTAGGCTAGATCCGTTATAACTAAATAGACTAGCTTAGCTATAGACTAGCTTAGCTATAATAAGCTAAGATCACAGCAGCTTACTGAACTAACTCACTATTTTATTTTTATGTTATGTGAGTTGAGCCCGCTTAGCTCAGAGGTTAGAGCATCGCATTTGTAATGCGATGGTCATCGGTTCGACTCCGATAGCCGGCTTTTTCCTATCGATTTTTTATCCATGATTGATAATGTCTCCATAATGTCTCCTTGAGATAAAGGAATAGTGAAAAGACTCTTCCCTTTTTTCTTCCAAATCTCGGGTTCCCGATCTATTATGTCTATGTCGCAGGAACTTACATTCCAATTCAATTATGAGTAAAAAACTTATTGGAGCAGTTGTATCTCTATAGAACAAATCGTGGGATACTTACTTACCATATATACATATATACAAAATAATACGGGTATTGATACAATTCATCTAATTTCTCTTTTTAGCATTAGCACTTCAGTGGGTTTCGCTTTGTTTATCGTTTAGTTCAGTCTTAAGGTTTATCCTATTCTTTAAAATAAGGAGTCTTTATGTCTCGTTACCGAGGACCTCGTTTTAAAAAAATACGCCGTCTGGGGGCTTTGCCGGGACTAACTAGTAAAAAACCTAGGTCCGCAAGTGATCTTAGAAACCAATCCCGCTCTGGGAAAAGATCTCAATATCGTATTCGTTTAGAAGAAAAACAGAAATTGCGTTTTCATTATGGTCTGACGGAGCGACAACTACTTCGATATGTTCGTATCGCTGGAAAAGCAAACGGTTCGACGGGTCAAGTTTTACTGCAACTACTTGAGATGCGTTTGGATAACATTCTTTTTCGATTGGGTATGGCTTCAACTATTCCTGGAGCCAGGCAATTAGTTAACCATGGACATATTTTAGTTAATGGTCGTCTAGTGGATATACCAAGTTATCGCTGCAAACCCCGAGATATTATTACTACGAAGGATAAACAAAGATCCAGAGCTTTGATTCAAAATCATATGGATTCATCCTCCAACGCGGAATTGCCAAAACATTTGACTCTGCACTCATTGCAATATAAAGGGGTAGTAAATCAAATAATAGATAGTAAATGGGTCGGTTTGAAAGTCAATGAATTGCTAATCGTAGAATATTATTCCCGACAAACTTGAACCTAAAATACCCAGCAAAGGTTCGGACAATTTTGTCCCTTTTTTCGCTGAAAGAAGTAGAGGGATTTGATCCGGATTTTGATCCCATTCACGTATCGCAAATGGATCCGCAGTGATATTTTCATTCACTGTCCGCTCTTTTCTTCCCCCTCTTTTTGTTCTTTTCCTTTTACGTATCACAGCACAGTAATTAGGAATAGAAAAAAATCTCTATAAAGAAAAGAAGGGTCTTTCTCTTCTCTTAGAATAACGGTATCAATTGGTATTTGATACATTGTGTGGTTGGTAACGTTGGTGAATTAGATGAGGATACGGAAAGAGAGGGATTCGAACCCTCGGTAAACAAAAGCCTACATAGCATTTCCAATGCTACGCCTTGAACCACTCGGCCATCTCTCCTACATAACCTTATCTTATTAATTATGACCCAGAAACCAAGTGAATAGCGAGTCACTCATATTATTTAGTACAGGTACGACCGATCCATTATCATATCAAACTTTTTGTCAAGGAACGATCTTCCTTCAAGTTTCGAGGGATAAAAAAGAAAAACGTATTCATCCTTGTCAAGACGACGGACGCTCCCATCTTATTGATATTTGATTTCTACCGGATTAAACCAACGGGTTGGAATGAATCAACCGATGGATCCTTTCCAGTTTCATTTCAGATTTTTCAACAATAATCCCTCCCATGAGCTATGGATCTATTACAAATTGATGAATCATCCCATGGATTTTCATTCTATAATCTTATGGTGTCTACACGCTATGCACACAAAATGGATAGTTATCCTTACCCCATTTTTATCATGGAATGCTTATTCCATTTTTTTATTATCATAATGAAATCCAATTTTGGTTAGGTTATGATAGGATAGGTTATTGTTTATTATATTAGTATTAGAATCTGTAGAAAAAATTCCTTGATTCTTGCATTTCAATGAAATAGCTAATAGTCTCATTGGTATACTACTAAATTAGAATCGAAAATCCAACCGTATTCAAATAGTTCCTTATTGATCCCTTCCCAAAAGTACTGAGTAAAAGATCCACATTTTTTGATTTTATAATTAGTTGAATTAGTTATTAGTCTTTTTTTTTTTTTATGTCATTTCGTATCGTACAATTCCTTTGTTGTGGGATCATTTACCCGCGAGGGGTAATGATAAGAATTATAAAATGGATTGCAAACTATGCCTAGATCTCGGATAAATGGAAATTTTATTGATAAAACCTCTTCAATTGTAGCCAATATCTTATTACGAATAATTCCGACAACTTCGGGAGAAAAAGAGGCATTTACCTATTACAGAGATGGTGCGATTTGATTCCTTTTTTCTTACTTACCACTCTATTTAATTTATTCTTATTCTTACAAAAAGAGACACGATTCGGTATGGAAAGAAAAAGATTGGTAAAAACCTACGCTTGGTGAAGGTGAAGTTTGGAGATAGAGCAATCCCTTCTGTCGTGTATCCTCGATTGATGCAACCTCAGATGCTTCAATTGTCGATTCTAGTATTGAGCGAAAGGTTACACCTATAGGTTCTTTATTGCATGTCAATTCTACTGTAATAGTGCCAATAGGTGGCATAGGGGAAGAAGCACTACACCTAGGAATCAACAAAACGAAAACTTTGTTATATAATTCCCCCTTCTTCTTATCGGGATCGGGACTACCAAGAATGGTTAGGACAACAAACATCCATCTCGTTCGTACTTTGGATACCCGTATAACCATCAAAGATCGTTGAAGTGACTAATTCCTGGAAATAGGGGGCGTTAAGAACAAAGAAATTGCTGGAGTTACCATTTTTCTCTAAGAAAGACCAACATGTTTGGTATTAAGTAAGAAAAGACCTCTTGCAGGAAGGCTGGCTAGAGATTTCTTGTAAAAACACTAGCCCCTGTCAGTTCATAAGGAAAATATTTAAATCTTTTTGGTTTGATTCCATGGATTATTTCCCTTAATATTATATTATGCGCAGAAGGGAGGAGCCGTATGAGATGGAAATCTCACGTACGGTTCTGGAACGGAGATTCTTGGAATGAACGACCGTAACGGATGTCAGCTCAATCTGAAGGAAATTATGCGGAAGCTTTACAGAATTATTATGAAGCTATGCGACCAGAAATTGATCCCTACGATCGAAGTTATATACTCTATAATATAGGCCTTATACACACAAGTAACGGAGAACATACGAAGGCTTTGGAATATTATTTCCGAGCACTAGAACGAAATCCATTCTTACCACAAGCTTCTAATAATATGGCCGTGATCTGCCATTACGTGCGACTATCTCTACTATAGAAATAGAAAGAAGGAAAGAAAGATCAAATCCGCTAGTATTAAAACCTCCTATTGCTAGTACTAGGAAATCTAAGGAGAAACAAAAAAAAATAGGCTTTCTACATATCCATTGTCCAAAGGGGAACGATTTTTAGAAGCTGTAGCAAAAAAACAGACTTCATAGAAGCCGATATATGAAGAACTAAGTATAGCCCATATACTAGATTCTATGGATAAAGGATCTAATTGATAAAAGAAGCACCGTAAAGATCAATTATTGAGGTTTTTGGCCGATACAATAAGACCTGCTTACTTATGTATGTCATAATATGACATAAAAGTTAGGAATCAACTTATGTAATAGGGTTGATCCACTAAGGTATTGAGCAGCGGTGTAGTATCAGATCCCAAGGAGAGTAAGTCCTTTTTTCTTATCGAAGAAAGTCTTTTTCAAAGATTCTATATGAATTTCTAGACGAAACCGAGATAGTTAACTTTCAGAAAACTCTAATGATAGAGGGAGATATCTATGCTTCATTCTTCTGAGAGTGGGAGAAGAGATAAAACTGATTATTGATCCAAATCGGAGTTTGAAACTCATGTAATTAACTTAAACTCTTCAGGTTATTTGATTTGGCTAATCCAAGAAGGGATAGATCTCCGATAAATCTCATTCAGCTAGATACGGTAGATTAAGAAAGATGTAACGCCAAAAAAGAGTTGACTGCTGAGCCGTATGAGGCAGGAAACTCTCAAGTACGGTTCTAAGGGAAGGAATTGACCTACCTATTCCGACCGGGGAGAAGAGGCCATTCGACAGGGAGATTCAGAAATTGCGGAGGCTTGGTTCGATCAAGCTGCTGAGTATTGGAAACAAGCCATAGCGCTTACTCCAGGTAATTATATTGAAGCACAGAATTGGTTGAAGATCACAGGGCGGTTCGAATAAGAACACTTTCTTTTTGAATTGAATTCACTTAAATTGTTTGTTGGATCCATCAAATAGATTGTTGCCCCGGGGGAATCGATAGAGGAATTTCATTATATCCCTTCTAAGATCGTTCTTTTTATTTCATTTGGTACCTTATAGGGGTAGACGATATATGCATATGGCACAGAATCTCTTCCTTTATCTTAGCGATTGCTAACTAATCAAAAAGACGTCTAAAATCGATATCGGGATATTTCTTATCTTAGTCATTAGTAATGACTAATGAGAGATCTTGTGATTTGTAATGGCGTAATACGTTGCATGTAACGTAGCATACAAGTAGACCCATCTAGGCACTCATACATCGAAATATGAGTAGACTAGGTTGGGCCAAAAAGTCGTTTTTGGTTCGCGTCGGGAAGGGATTTACAAAAAAACGGTCCGTTGAGCACCTCATAGATATGTCATAATAGATCCGAACACTTGCCCCGGATAGACTTCCATATCATAATTGCTCATAATTGCTCTAGTGAATAACTAAGGAAAATTGTGGGGGATAGAAAGGAACTAATCATAAATATATATTTCTCAGAGGTTCACTAATTACTTTACTGTTTGTTGGCGGGTCTCTTCGTATGTGTTGTCCGGAAAGAGGAGGACTCAATGATTATTCGTTCGCCGGAACCAGAAGTGAAGATTTTGGTGGATAGGGATCCCGTAAAAACTTCATTCGAGGAATGGGCCAGACCCGGCCATTTCTCAAGGACAATAGCTAAGGGCCCTGATACTACCACTTGGATCTGGAACCTACATGCTGATGCTCACGATTTCGATAGCCATACCAATGATTTGGAGGAGATCTCCCGAAAAGTATTTAGTGCTCATTTCGGTCAACTATCCATCATCTTTCTTTGGTTGAGTGGCATGTATTTCC